TACAGATCATTTATTAATCTACTATAACTATAGCATACCCCCCTTTCACGAATTGCTGCATTTATTCGAGTGATCCACAAACGACGAAAATTTATTTTTTGCCTATCCCTATCCCGATGAGCCGAAACCAAAGCTCTTATTTTTTGTTGAGTAATAGTTCGAGTAAGTCTTGAATGAGCCCCCCGAAAGCTTGATGCAAATAAACGAATTTTTGTTCTACGTCTCCGAGCGATATATCCCCGTCTAATTCTGGTCATTGAATAAATGAAACTTTAACGAATAACTAATAGATTTCCTTTCTTTCAGTTATTCTTTTGCCCCTTTCCTAGTATATTAATAACAAAACGGATTTTTCCAATGTATAAACTAAAAATTCCAATGGCTTTGGCTACTATAACCTTCCCAACCACGATTTTTTATTTTTTCTAGGCATTTCACCTCGAAATACGAAATTGTACTTAAAAAATAGCAATGATAAAGAAATAGTGGATTCCATCGTTTCTATGGTTACTTCTTAAACGGTGAGGTCTTCTCTATACACCGGAGCCTTTACTTCATTTAATCAATGTTATTGCTAACTTGTATAGTTCACATTCTTCGGCTCTACCCATGAATTATCCAGTAATAGGTCTTTCACAACGAGCTCTACCTATACAGTAACGGTATTTAATTATGAAAGTTGGCTGGGTAGCTGACCCTGTTAGTCCGTTCTTGCAAGAGGCGTCTAGGTTAACTAAGATTTCCTCCGCTTAATGGATAACCATTTGCTACCAATGGAGAATTGCTTCTCATCTTGAATTGAGGTGAGTGGTTTTACACCAATAGAAACCATAAATTTCATACACAATAAAAGGGATATGATCCATTTTCTTATTTTTAGATAGTAAATGTAGTTCGTTTTTCCGTTCTATCCTATTTGATCATTGATATTTGAACATTGTCCTCTTTCCTTTGTTCTAGTTCATGATCTGAACGAGTCGCACATACACCCTAGTACATGTTCCTCGACGCTGAGGGCATCCCCGAAGCGCGGGGGATTTTGTGACATTTCTAATTGGCTGTCTTGTATTTCTAATAAGTTGTTTAATCGTTGGCATGTTGAATCATATACATAATGGACTGGTTTAGATCGATCCTAACCGGATGATTATGAATTACAATTACAATAGTAAATAAAAATCATAGAATATTAAACTCGGCAGGGTGAATTTTAAATCACGACTTGACGTGAAATTGAAATAAAGGCTATTCTCATTCAACCGCTACAAGATCAACAATTCCATAAGCTTGGGCTTCTGTTGCTGACATAAAAACATCTCTTTCCATGTCTTCGGATACAACCCATAAAGGTTTGCCCGTTCTTTGTACATAAACCCTTGTCAGGGTTTCACGTAGTTTCAACAGTTCTCCCACTTCCAGGATGAATTCTCCCGTTGCTACTTCAGAAAAAGAACCAGCAGGTTGATGGATCATTACCCTGATGATATAAGATAATAAAAAGTTTCTCTATTTCGCACGATGAGGGGAAGATAAAAGAAAGATAAAAGAATAACAAGAAAAAAGATAGAATCGAACAACCGTACGGGCATTATGCATTGCATACGGCTCTACAATAAAATTGACCCTTACCTTCAAAAAATAGGATCGATTAGACCCCGATCGGTAAATGATCAACTTACCACCCTTCCTTTCGGAGGAATTCAAAAATACTATGATGGCTCCGTTGCTTTATATATTTATTATATTTTTTTGTCTGTGATTTGTCTGTCATTCAGCAATCCCAAAGTTGCTTTTTTGATCAAATAAACTAATGAAAAAAGAATTTTTTTTTTTTCGCTCTATACTATAAATATTGTTAAGAGCCCTCTGGTGTGAAAAAAAGTTTGTGACGCTGAACTGGACTTCCGATAATAAAATAGGAAATACGTTTTTCTCATATTACTCTCTCGATACATAATCTAATGTTTTGAAAACATAATTTCTTATATCGAATTCAAAGTGCCATGCTATTATTACTTAATATTCATATTTCATATGGCGAAGGCATAGTCTTCTTTTTTCTCTCAAATAAAAGCCTCATTGGCGCCAAGCGTGAGGGAATGCTAGACGTTTGGTAATTTCTCCTCCTACCAGGATAAAAGATCCCATTGAAGCGGCTGATCCCATGCATATTGTATGTACATCTGGTTGCACAAATTGCATAGTATCATAAAGAGCGACCCCCGGTATTACCCATCCGCCAGGAGAGTTTATAAACAAATACAGATCTTTGGTATCATCCTCGATACTGAGATATATCATAAGACCAATAAGTTGATTTGAGATCTCACTATCAACCTCTTGACCTAAAAAAAGTAATCTTTCTCGATAAAGTCGGTTGATTAGGGTCAAATTGTATCCCCTCGAAACCGTACAGGCGCCTTTTGACGCATACGGTTCAAAAAAAATCAATGTGTAGATTCCAATACTTTTTCTTTTTTCATAGCAAGTTCTTTCTAAC